TTCATTCAAGTAGTGGATCTCATCAAAGGAAAATGACCCAATTAGTAAATGATTGCTTTTGCCAAAAATACCTATGTTTTTTCGAAATGTAATGACTAAAAGAGCTACTGATAATAACGATCCACATAAAAGAGCTGCATAGCTCAATAACATCATACTTACGTGCATCATTAACCACTGGGATTGTAGAGCAGGCACTAATATTGCGGATTGATGCATTTCAGTTGAAAGACCCGAAGTGGCAAAGCCTTGGGTAAAAATAGCGCTTGGCGCGGTTATTGCGCTTAAATCATTTTTATGGTTCCCTATTTTAGGAATCATATGAATAATGGAGAAACTCCATGAAAGGAACATTAATGATTCATATAAATCACTTAACGGGAAATGTCTCGAATAAATCCAACGAGTAACTAATAATCCTGTTATACAGAAAAAAGTGGCTATCATGCCTTTTTCTGACGGATCACATAGTCCTACGATTTCATGGACTAATAAAGTCACCAAATAAATCGTAATGACAATTGAAATGATCGAAAAAGAGATGTGAGTGAATATATGTTCTAAAGTCGCAAATATCATAAAAAAAAATCATTAAAAAAAAGAGGGGTCCCTCAATTACGGAATGGAAATTCCGAATTAAATTCATTATAGGATCTAATGTGTCCTTTTTAGAGGATGCCGCCACTCGGACTCGAACCGAGATGCTCTAGCACTGCTTCCTAAGAGCAGCGTGTCTACCGATTTCACCATGGCGGCTTGATCGAAATAATAATAGCCCATATGATGTTCAATCGTCGAGATTGAAAGATTCAATGCAATATATTTTAGGAAACGTTAGAATCGATGAATAAAGACTCGTTCAAATGAATATTTGAACTTCAATAATCCTTAGTATCCCGGTATGGTGTCATTTTTAACAACAGGCTTTCACGTAGTATAAGTTCTTCTGGAACAGTTGGAACTAGATGGTTATGTCCTCAGTTGAGGTCTAGAACTAAGAATTGTCCCTTTTTTATATCATTTTTTGATGATTCATTTCTCATTTATCTGATTTCATGGATCGGAAATGAAAAAAGATTCATTTTTCACTGAACAAAAGAAAATAAATAGGATTTTTTATGTATCACAATTGGATAACTACATCCAAGGGATTTCTATAAATATTTAGATAGTTTGGAATCAAAACTGTATTAATGGTTGGGATCCTCATTGTATACATAATTCGTGTGAGGATTTACCGAACCAATTAGGTATTGGGCTGCACATAAAACAAAAGAGTTTCAATCTCTATTGGAACTATGTACTTTACTTATAAATAAAGTAGATTCTATCTAAAATAGATTGATCGATCCTACGGTCCAAACATAGGATCTATTTTGGATTAAGGAAGATTGACTTATTCTTCGTACATAAATACCGACCTAAAGGAGATCCGGGGAGTTTTTATTGATTGGGTCGAAACAAGAGGGAATCTATGTAGTGATTCGGAGAGTTACAAAGCAAAGTCTTAAAATATATATTTTAATCAATTAGTTTCAAGGATCCATTCATTTTTACTACTGTCGTTCATACTTGTTTCAGATCTTCCAAAAATCTTAATGATGTATAACTATTGGAGATACATAATCGAATAAACTTCTTCCTAAAAAAAATATTTTTTTTGGGGGGGGGGGGAAATAACAACCCCCATCTCGCGAATTATCAAAATCTACTATAATGAAAAGTGAAACCTTGTATTTTGTGTTTAACTATTTCTTTTTTGTTGTTGTTTGAAAAACAACAACAAAAAAGAAATAGTACCGTTCTTAGAACCCAATAGACAGAATAATTCTTATTCTACATACCACAACAGCCGGTTCAGTTCTATCTCATATAGATGAGTTCAAAACATTAGTTAATGTGAATTATTCATCTTATAAATCATCCAATTCATCGAGTCATGTCGATTCAGATTATTCCAAGGCTTTATTACTTGTTTGTCGCACAAAAAAACTTTTTGAATGCCCGGTAGAAATAGATTTAGCTAAAGATAAAGCTTTTACCGCCGCCCAATATCCCTTTTTCTTCCAAATATTTCTACGAATACGCTTTTTTGAGATAGAAGTACGTTTCTTTGGAACCGCCATTTTAAAATAAAGAAGTTACTTTTATAGTTGGATGTGAAAGACATGTATTGTTCAAAATGGATCGTTCTTGCTATTCATTATCTATATTTATTCCATAGCGGATACTTCCTTCATAACATACAAAAATATAGATACGTGCGCATCACATAGAGTACACTAGGGATAAAAAAAAGAAATAGAAAAAAGAAAAACGATGTGATTTTCAAAGGAATTTTTTTTTGTTCCACATCTCTATTACATACAATGCCCGAAGAAAGAAGAATTCGTACTAATTTGTACCTTCATATCTTCATTCCGATCTATGTCTATGAGGTCCGCTACCATAGAAATCGAACCGGTTGTTGTTGATAAGAATCAAAAAGGGTTCCAATTCATATCTCAATCTCAGTCTATTTATATCTCGTCGTTTTACATTGAATAAATCGAAAAGCTTAAGAATCCTTACCTAATTTAAGAAAATAATAATGTAAAATTTTTCTATTAATTGATCAAGCTCGAGGATAGAGTACTCATAATTTAAATGAAAATGAGATTGGTAGTTAATCTGTTAAACGATACATTACTTGATAAAGGTAATTTTAGTAATCTCTTATTTCAGTTCTATGCGAAGTGACGAGTATCATAGGATTTCCTATAAACATAAGTTTGTTTTATTGGAATAGAAGCCAATCAATCAGTTCTACAATGAATTAATTAATGACTCCGAATAAACTAACTAAAATAACTAGTATTTTATTGGGTCGAGTTATTGGCGGATTCTATGATCCATATCCCAATAGAGTACTTTTACTTTTTTTGGTGTCATTCCTTTTCCTTACTATTTACTATATGGATATCAATCGCCGTAATAGTGGAATGATTGAAAATCTCATATTCTTTCTTTATCTTAATAAATATCTTAGTTAATAACTAAATGGTCAGTTTTAACCAGTGACTTGGTCATTTGAACAATTGTAACTTCTTGATTTAAATTTCTTTTTATTCAATACGATATTTGGGAAAGAATCTGAATAATTCAGAATTAAAAATCCTATTTGAGTTCTTTTCTATCTTGATTTTTATTTATTTATTTGACTTCCGAAAGAGAGAAGAGCTGGTGAATCGGAAACAATTAATAAGAATAAAAAAAGTTTTATTTTCTTATGGAACATACATATCAATATGCATGGATCATACCTTTCGTTCCACTTCCAGTTACTATGTCAATAGGATGGGGACTTCTGCTTGTTCCGACTGCAACAAAAAATCTTCGTCGTATGTGGGCTTTTCCTAGTGTTTCATTGCTAAGTATAGTTATGGTTTTTTCGGCCGATCTGTCTATTCAGCAAATCAATGGCAGTTCTATCTATCAATTTCTATGTTCTTGGACCATCAATAATGATTTTTCTTTAGAGTTCGGCCACTTGATCGACCCACTTACTTCTATTATGTCAATACTAATCACTACTGTTGGAATCATGGTTCTTATTTATAGTGACAATTATATGTCTCATGATCAAGGATATTTGAGATTTTTTGCTTATATGAGTTTTTCCAATACTTCTATGTTGGGATTAGTTACTAGTTCCAATTTGATACAAATTCATATTTTTTGGGAACTGGTGGGAATGTGTTCGTATCTATTAATAGGTTTTTGGTTCACACGACCAATTGCAGCCAATGCTTGTCAAAAAGCGTTTGTAACTAATCGTGTAGGGGATTTTGGTTTATTATTAGGAATCTTAGGTTTTTATTGGATAACAGGTAGTTTGGAATTTCGGGATTTGTTCGAAATCTTCAATAACTTGATCCATAATAATGGGGTCAATTCTTTATTTGCTACTCTGTGTGCCTCCCTATTATTCCTTGGTGCAGTTGCTAAATCCGCACAATTTCCCCTTCATGTATGGTTACCTGATGCCATGGAGGGGCCCACTCCTATTTCGGCTCTTATACATGCTGCTACTATGGTAGCAGCGGGAATTTTTCTTGTCGCTCGGCTTCTTCCCCTTTTCACAGTCATACCTTACATAATGAATCTCATTTCTTTGCTAGGTATAATAACGGTACTATTAGGAGCTACTTTAGCTCTTGCTCAAAAAGACATTAAGAGAAGTTTAGCCTATTCTACAATGTCTCAATTGGGTTATATTATGTTAGCTCCAGGGATAGGTTCTTATCGAGCTGCTTTATTCCATTTAATCACTCATGCCTATTCGAAAGCATTATTGTTTTTAGGATCCGGATCCATTATTCATTCAATGGAACCCATTGTTGGATATTCTCCAGATAAAAGTCAGAACATGGTTCTTATGGGTGGTTTAACCAAATATGTGCCAATTACAAAAACTACTTTTTTATTAGGTACACTTTCTCTTTGTGGTATTCCACCTCTTGCTTGCTTTTGGTCCAAAGATGAAATTCTTAATGATAGTTGGTTGTATTCACCGATTTTCGCGATAATAGCCTGTTCCACAGCAGGATTAACTGCATTTTATATGTTTCGGATGTATTTACTTACTTTTGAGGGGCATTTACACGTTCGGTTTCAAAATTACAGTGGCACTAAAAATAGCTCGTTCTCTTCAATATCTATATGGGGAAAAGAAGGGCCGAAACCAGTTAACAAAAATTTACTTTTCTCAGTAATGAATAATAATAAAAAGGTTTCCCTTTTTTCGAAGAAGATATATCAAATTGATGGGAATATACGAAATCTGATGCGATCCTTTAGTACTCATTTTGACAATAAAGACACTTCCATGTATCCCTGTGAATCGGACAATACTATGCTATTTCCTCTACTTGTATTGGTCCTATTTACTTTGTTTGTTGGGTCCATAGGAATTCCTTTCGATCAAGTAGGAATGGATTTGGATATATTATCCAAATGGT